ACATATTCCAATCCTATTGGATACCAAAAAAATAAAGGGATTCGGGATTTGATCTGTTTGATGAGATAAAGACATAATTACCATCAACTCTCTATTTTTGTTTGAAGTTTTTTGAGCACTTAACCTTTTCGTGGATTCTATCTATTGTTCAACAAACAACAAAGAATTCTCATAAAAGAAAGACCTTTTTGCCTATTTTTTAGTAGAATATGATTGAAGTGCATAACATAGTAAGAGGGCTTGTATTTATTAAACATGTGTAGATAGCTATCTATATTGATTTCCTCCCTTATTGCAGTTCTATTCGGGAAAACGCTATATAAAAATTTCGATTTTCTATTTAATCTATTCAATGAAAAATTGGAGGACTGCCGTTAATTTCCTGAGAATTGCCTATAGGCATCATATATAGATAAGATACCCTAGAACAATTTATGTTCTGGGGTTTACATATACTTCTATTTGCTGTTATAATTGAAATTGGAAAGGATTTTTTTTTATTGAAAAGAATCAATACTGATTAGTTATGTATCAATTTCTATTTTCTTATATAATGAAAAGACCCCTTTTCAAAGAAAAATTTCGACTCAAATCCAAGAATCCTTTATGAATTTACAGTCCCATTTAATAGTTAATGGTTCCAATTTGTCCCGCATTTTTTATTTTGTGACTGAAAACCCACATTTTGTTTTTCAATATAAAAGAGAGGGAAAGGTTTTAGATACAAGATGAAAGTACAAAAAAAAGAAGTTTAGTAATTCCTCCACCCCAAGCAAAGGGGGAATATTTTCATCTATTTCGTATGGTATCATTTTGGCGGCATGGCCGAGCGGTAAGGCGGGGGACTGCAAATCCTTTTTCCCCAGTTCAAATCCGGGTGTCGCCTGATTAACAAAACCTCGAAATTCCTTATTTTTTTGATATAATTGGCTGAATGAATTTTTCCTGAGCAGAAGAAAACGGAGAAAGTGGACTCTTGATACTTGCTCGATTCTAAACATCTGGAAGTTCGGTTCTCTATAGCTAAAGTGCTGTAAATCCTTGCCTCTAGGATTCAAGGATATAGTAGTGTAAGGACTTTTATATAAAGATTTACCAATTCCCTTCCACTAGTAATGTAGTGTTTTAATTACTAGGTTTTGAATTAGATTGGATAGTCCGACGAAAAATCTAATTAGTGGTTGTAGAAAGGGCTGAAGATACTTTCTATACAGACTCACGGCAGTCTCTAAGTATTGAGGCATTCAATAAATATTTAATTCGATGGAAAATTGGCTTTTCTATATCAAATGCAAAAATAAATTCTTTCTTTTCAATAACCCCTAGTCAAGAATGGAATAGACCGCCCCCCGATTCTTTCACAGAAACACCCTTTAGACAGTAAGGATTAGATCAAATGGGAAATAAAGGTATGTGATAGATAATGATCTATCTTGATTCGATATTTTTAGCCCTTTTATCTTAATAAAGATTAAGGACAAGAAAAGAAAAAATAGGTCTTATTTTTCCTACATCTTATTCCTACATCTTAGGAAGATTGGATTCCCTTGATACTTCCAAATGGGTCACTGCCTATTTTGCTTGTGCTTAACGTTTTCCCGATTCTACTAGAAAAATCATATCCTCTAAGAACTTGTTAGAAGCGAATTTCTTGGATCCTTTCATCAACGGTGTTGGGTCAGAATCCCTTTTTGACTCTGCGCCAGTGATTCCACTATTATTAGTGAACAATAATGGAATAATTCCTTCATAGATATAGGGGACATAATTTACATGGATATAGTAAGTCTTGCTTGGGCTGCTTTAATGGTAGTCTTTACATTTTCTCTTTCACTGGTAGTATGGGGAAGAAGTGGACTCTAGAGGTACTACTAATTGAGTTGAGGAATCAAACCATATCGATTCTTTTCTAGATCGTTTTGCAAAGTCTTTTTATTTTCTTTTTTTTTGTTTACCTCTTTCTCCTTACTGGTCAAAGAGAAAAAAGTTCTGTTATGAAGTGGATACGCACCTTGTATGGGAAATAAGATATACATAGCGGTTAGAGACTGCGCATAATAAGATCTTACAATCACATATTGCGCACTTACTTTATCACTTGTTTTCTTATTTTATTTGAAAAATTGTATTTATGCTATGCTTTGTTGACTCATTTCATATCATGACTCAAGAGTTAAAAATGATGGATTTTAGTCTTTCTTTTCAAAATCTGAAGAAATTCCCAGAGAACCTTTTGGATCATCAGTTAACTGTTCGATCAATTACTTCTTCGGAATGCTAAAAGAAAATTACTCGATTTTCTTTTATTAATATACGCCCATACCATTTTTCCTCATTCATTCTTTCGATGGATACCGAAATTCCTATTAAAAATAATCTGAAATCTAGGAACTAGAGCCTTAATATTAAGAATTGCCTTTCGATTGATTATTGTAGATGAAGTAAAGAAATAGAATCGTAATGCTATGTACATTACCTATATCAATACGTATATCAAGAAGATATATATATATTAAATTAATCTATATTAATCCTGTATTTGTATACAGTATATATAGTACAACTTGTTACATTACAATAATAGCTAGTATGGTAGAAAGATTCATATATTTCTTTCTACCATACTAGCTATCGGATCTCAAAGAATACTATACCGCCGATTCTAGTCCGCCAATTTCATTTAAGACGCGAGATGAAAATCCTTTTTTTTCTTCAATCATTGACTAAGAAAAGAAGTCAAGTTTGATTCAAATCAATCACTTTGACTGACTGTTTTTACGTAAATTATAAGTAAAAAGGCAGTAGGAACTAGAATGAAAAGTGCAGTAGCAATAAATGCGAGAATATTTACTTCCATAATCTCATTGTTTTTTTTATTTGGCAATAACTCGGGATTTAATCCCATAGAGATGATAAATCTTTAGACCGTCGATTCAATGGGATGAATTACACCTCGATGATATTGAATCGGATCAATATCATGAATAACAATATCTGAGCTATCAAATCAATTCATCGTCGAGAATTGAATAGTATAACATAGGAAGATCTTTTATCCATACCGAATAAAAATTTTGATTCCTGATCCAACCCCTTTATTTTTCTTTTGTATTTGTATTTGGATTTCTCCTTCTTTTCCATTCTTGTTTTTCTATAACCTATCGCTATCGCCTTTCTAATCCAATTGTTTGCTTAAGTATCATTTAACCGCCCTTCCATTTCCATTGATTACAACCAAAACCAAACAAAAAATAGAAGCGAAATAGAAAAGAAGGGGTTAAGTACTTTTTTTAATGATCTGATTTTTGTGGAAAACAAATAAGTATGATAAAAATAAGTACAAGTAGAAGGGATAAAAAAAGATCTAATATTCTATTAAAATCACTATTTTAGAATTTTTTCTTTTTGCGAAAGTACCAAAAAAAAAAGATTATTCATCCCCCTCTCTCTAAGCTAAGAGAGGTTGTGATCTTTATTTCATTAATATACTCTTTATTTGGATTAATAATGGGACGCATATATCAAAAGATCAGTGTTCAATTTGAATGAGATAGATTGTTTCAAATTCAAACTAGTAATCGAAGTTACACAAACTCGGAACCAGAAAAGGAAATTTTTTGAATCTTAAAAGTCAAAGTATTCTAATTATGTTAAATTCATTTTGGATCTACAAGAAATGAATTCTATTTGTGTATGTGTTACCCGCACATTCAAATGGAGAACTGAATTAATGTATTTTTTATTGGATTTCATTCCGTCGGGACTGACGGGGCTCGAACCCGCAGCTTCCGCCTTGACAGGGCGGTGCTCTGACCAATTGAACTACAATCCCAGGGAAATAAAGTGTTAAGTATACATACATACTCTTCTGATTGCATGGAAACCATTTCTATTTAGATTAGAATGGCAGTCTTGTAACTGTAACAGAGGCGCGAGTGATATATTGCTATCTCTATGGGTGGGTACTTTAGTGAGAGCAATATGGATTACTAGTAATCCATTCGTTATTTCCAAATCAAGTGATAATCAATTTTTCAATGAAAAAAAGAAAAAAACTCTCTTTTCCTTCCACTTTATACTTAGAAATCCTGATAGGAAATTAGGTTGTTAGCAAAATTCTCATTTGTAGGAAAAAATAAATAGAACAGAGCAAGTAAAGCGGTAGGGATATATGAAAAAATTTTACTTTTTTATTCTTTCGTAGCCGGAATTTGTGAAGAACAAATAGTCTATATCATTTCATGGTGGCTCCGCGAATTCTTGGGCCGAGCTGGATTTGAACCAGCGTAGACATATTGCCAACGAATTTACAGTCCGTCCCCATTAACCGCTCGGGCATCGACCCAGGAAGAATCAATTCTAGGCTTATTGATAATCCATGATCAACTTCCTTTCGTAGTACCCTACCCCCAGGGGAAGTCGAATCCCCGCTGCCTCCTTGAAAGAGAGATGTCCTGAACCACTAGACGATGGGGGCATACTTGCCCGACCGCCCTCATATTATACTATGCTCATGGTATAGTATGAACAGTTTTTTGAAATTGTCAATATAATGTAATGGTCTGACTAGACCCGAAAGATCTTTTCGTCTTTCATAACACAATTCTACAAAAATTTTGATTCGTCATTTTTTCTATTCAGAAATCTTTCATTCTAATCGCAATTCTATGACAAGCATTCTATTCTAGAAAGAAATAAAATTTTATAATTATATTATTTAAAAAAATAAAAAAAAAAAGAGAATTATATGTTTAAATTAGATATTTATATATATATATAGATATATATATATATCTATTCTATTTTATTTCAAAAATTGAAAATGGAATTTCATTTAAATAATTAAAATAATAACTAGAAATAGAAAATAAATAGAAATAGAAGTAATACAAAGTATAGGATCCTTTGAGGAAGTGATTGGTCTGCCCCCAAAAAAGGGGGGGGGTTAAACTCCAGTTCTTCTCCTTTCATTCATTGATTATTCGATCCTTACCTAATTT